ACAGTGGAAGTGAGTAAAGTCTAGGGTCTATCGGTAAGGACGTAAACACGAAATAACAAGGGAGAGACTTTGAACTTGTTTATCCTAACTGAAAAGGGTAAATTGAATAGTTAATTGAAACATCTTATTAGACTATGAGGAATACATCAACTGAGATTCCGTGCGTAGCGGCGAGCGATAGCGGAGGAATTGTCTCAAACAGATAATTAAGATGATTGGACATCTAGACTAAACCCCGATAGACACCTATAGAGAAAGTACCGTAAGGGAAAGACTCAGAATTGGTTCTAAAAGTTACCTTTTGCATAATGGGCCTGCAAGACAAAATTTGGCAAGCTTAAGTATTAATGAAGGCATAGTGAAAGCAAGAGAAAAAAAAACTCGTAAGTCAAATTTCCCGAAACCAAGTGATCTAACCATGGCCAGGTAGCTATTTGCTGACCGAACCAGTGATTGTGGCAAAAATCTTGGATGAGCTGTGGTTAGCGGTGAAATACTAGTCGAACTTGGATATAGCTGGTTCTCTACGAAACTTATCTTAGTAAGGCGCCCCAAGTTGATTCGCCCCCAAACCCGGGGGCTTGAATTACTGGTGCAGTAAGACTATAGCGATAAGGCTTCTAGTCAAAAGGGGTAAGCCCTAACCAGAAATTAAAGTCACTAATACAGATTAAGTGTATAAAGAGGGTTCAACTTAGACAAACAGGAAGTAGGCTTGGAAACAGCCATCTGTACAGGAAAACGTAAAAGTTCACTGAATGAGCTAGAAAACTCTAAAATCAAGGCGGCTAAATCTGTAACTAAAATTCTGGAAGTCAGACCATAAGGAAGCAACTGGCTTGGTAGTAGAGCGTTCTGTAAGCACGATATGTGCATACTTCGTGAGACAAACAGAAGTGATAATGCAGGCATGAGTAGTACAAGATTCACTCCCAAATAAATCTATATACAGCTTCTAAGGGTATTACGCCCGATGAATTATAATTCTTGTACTTGTTCAGGAAAATATTATGGTACTTTGTACCTTCAACTGTTATTATGGGACTTAGATCAAGGCATAATTTCTCTTAAGGAACTCGGCAAAATAAGATCTCGACTGTTTACCAAAAACATAGCTCTCTGCTAAAGGTTACTGAAGTATAGAGGGTGAATTCTGCCCAATGGTTGTATAGTGAAACTAAGGACTAACGTCTAAAGCGAAACCCAACTGAATGGCCGCGGTAACTCTGACCGTGATAATGTAGCACAATAAATAGCCAATTAATTGTTGGCGGGTATGAATGGAACCACGAGGGTCTTACTGTCTCAAGAGGAAAGCCGATGAAATTATAGTTGTAGTGAAGATACTACATAATCATTGTAAGACGAAAAGACCCTATCGAGCTTTACTGGATACCAATAACGTTAACTAAAAATGATCGATACAAGTATCCTAATTTTGAGTTAGTAATTTTGTTGGTAAGACAGTTTAGTTGGGGCGACTACCTTTGAATAAGAAACGAAGGCGAGCTTATTGGTATAAAAGCTAATCTCATTAGCCTGACAGTGAGGGGGACACCCCTAGCTGGCACAAGGACATAGTCCTATGTGGGCGATAATGACCCGATATGATAGTCCAAAATAAATATCGAAAGCGGATAAAAGCTACCGTAGGGATAACAGCGTAATATTGTCGGAGAGTTCTTATCGAGGACAATGTTTGCGACCTCGATGTTGAATTGCGGTGCCCTGGTGCTGTAGAAGGTACCTTAGGTTGGTCTGTTCGACCATGAAAACCGTACATGATTTGAGTTCAGAGCGTGGTGACACAGCTCGGTTTCTATCTACAATGATCAATCCCAACTTTTCTGAGTCCTAGTACGCAAGGAATGGTCTCAGCGATGCTCGACTATATTGGCCCCATCGACGTAATCAACTTCTGGCTGCTGCAAAGAAGGAAAACAAAAGGTTTAGGGATTAACAAGGCATATGCCATGTGGGTGCATAGCCCCTGGCATATTATGGAATTAACACTAGGGCTCATTATACTAATAGTGTTGACATATGGATTAAAAGCCCCGACTTTAAGATTAGCTATACTACTTACGGGGGTTGTGGGGGCTACTGAGTTATTAACTGAGCCCCATTTACTATGTTGGACACAGGCTATTAAAATGTTGGTGATGATAAGTGGATTAGCTATACTATGTATGCTGGACCATCAAACATCGCATCGATCAAGCTCTTTATTGATTTTATTAGTGATCTTAGGTAATTTATTACTTATAGGGTCAACAAATTTAATTTCTATATATTTAGCATTAGAGATGCAAACATTATGTATGTTTATCTTAGTGGCTTATAATAAAAGCTCATTGTTATCGGCAGAAGCTGGACTTAAATACTTTGTGTTAGGGGCACTATCTTCGGGGTTGTTTCTGTTTGGTTGTGCTTTAATTTATGGCTCCACAGGAGAGCTTGAACTTCAATTTATTCGTATGAGTTTAGAATCTTATGGTGTATTAGCTGGTAAGTGTCTTATTACTATCTCATTGTTATTTAAAGTGTCTGCAGCCCCATTTCATATGTGGGCCCCCGATGTATACGAAGGAGCTCCAACTTGGGTAGCTGCGCTATTATCTATTGTACCTAAATTAGGAGTACTAGCTATTATAGTACAAATAGGCTTAAATGAAATGGGGCTATTAATAGCTGGGTTAATCTCTTTGATTGTTGGAGCTATAGGAGCTTTGAATCAAACTCGAATAAAAAGACTACTAGCTTATAGCGGAATAGGCCATATGGGGTTTGTGTTACTTGGAATAGCTATTGGGTCTATAGAAAGTCTTCAGGCGAGTTTAATGTATATAGGTGCTTACATAATAACTCAAGTATTACTTTGGTCTGGAGTCCTAATTATATCCCCTAAAAGAAACATGCTTATTGAATTTAGTGGTGTTTCAAGATTAAACCCAATGTTAGCATTAGCATTAGCTACAGGTTTATTGTCTACTGCAGGAATTCCTCCTTTAATTGGGTTTCTAACTAAATGGTATGTAATTTTAGCAGCTGTTGGTCAAGGTTACTATCTCAGTGCTTTACTAGCTTTAGTTTGTTCTGTGATAGCTGGAGTTTATTACATTAGATTAGTAAAAATTATGTTCTATCAACCTTTGTCTACGCCTTTAGTAATAACAAATATATTAAATTCTCCATGTGGCAATGTAACACCAGAGGAAACAAGTTTAGGCAAGGCAATATTAATGGGGGCAAGTTTATATTTAGTGTTAACAATTATAATATGTCCTAGTTTATTCTTTCAATTAGTACACTTGATTATCTTAGATTTATTCCCATGTATCTTCTAGTTATATTAATACCATTACTAAGCGCAGTCGGAAGCGGATTAGGGGGTCGCTATTTAGGAAGAAAGGGGGCTGGCTTGTTAAGTTCTGTGTGGGTTCTCGTCAGTAGTCTCCTTTCTTTTGTGTTATGTTATGAAATCCTGATTAATGGGTCTACAGTATATATAGAGTTAGGCAGATGGATAGAGTCATATTTACTAATAACTAGCTTTGGCCTACAATTTGATATGGTAACAGCTGTAATGTTAATTGTAGTTACAACAATTAGCGGGTTAGTTCATGTGTATTCTACAAGTTATATGAGAGAAGATCCCCACTTACCTAGGTTTATGAGTTATCTGTCTTTATTTACCTTTTTTATGTTAATTTTAATTACTAGTAATAATTATGTGCAATTATTTATTGGTTGGGAGGGTGTTGGTTTATGTTCTTATTTATTAATCAACTTTTGGTTTACGCGCATACAAGCTAATAAGGCGGCAATTAAAGCAATGTTAATCAATAGAATAGGAGACATAGGATTAATGCTGGCTATTATATTAATCTGGAAAGAATTTGGGGCAGTAGATTACTGTAGTTTATTTCCGGCTTTATCACCATCTTCAGCTTGTACTTGGATTTGTATATTATTAACTATAGGGGCTGTAGGAAAATCTGCTCAATTAGGGTTACATACTTGGTTGCCGGATGCTATGGAAGGGCCGACACCTGTTTCGGCCCTAATTCATGCAGCAACAATGGTAACAGCAGGAGTATTTTTAATTATAAGATCAGCTCCCCTTTTTGATTACTCTCCAACTGCAACAATAATTGTAGGCTTAGTTGGTTCCTTAACTGCTTTTTTTGCAGCTACAGTAGGATTAGTCCAATCGGATATAAAAAAAGTTATTGCTTATTCTACTTGTAGTCAACTAGGATACATGGTGATGGCTTGCGGTACTTATAGCTGTCTAAGTAGTTTGTATCATTTACTAACTCATGCTTTCTTTAAGGCTTTATTATTCTTAGGAGCAGGCTCAATAATTCATGCCCTTTTGGATGAACAAGATCTTAGGAAGATGGGGGGGATAATCCGAGGTCTACCTCTAACATATGTATTAATGTTGATTGGTTCCTTATCTTTAGCTGGTTTTCCCTATTTATCTGGATTTTACTCCAAAGACTTAATATTAGAATTAACTTATAATAATTATTGTATAATATCTATTTATTGGTTAGCTTCAATTACAGCCTTCTTAACTGCTTTTTATTCATTCCGATTAATATACTTAAGTTTTGTGTCTAAGCCTAATTTAACACGTATAAGCGCACAACACTTACAAGAAGCTGATTGGAATTTATTGGGTCCTTTATTAGTATTAGCAATAGGAAGTATCCTAGTTGGTTATATAGCTCAAAATATGGTGTTTGCACCAGGTGAACGTCCCTTGCCGCTTGTACCTACAATAGTCTCTTTAGCACCAGTTATTATGTCTGTAACAGGAATATTATTAGTGTTCATACTTCGTCCATATATTATATATTATACTACACACCCTAGCATATATGGTTTCTTATTTTATGCTTGGGAATTTAATCAAATAGCAAATTATTATATTGGAAGTACAGTTTGGAAGTTCGGCCATATTGTCTCCTATCGTATCATTGATAGGGGTATTTTAGAGATTTTAGGTCCCACTGGGATAGCCCAATTCATGGTCAACAGAACTAAAGAGTTAAGCAGTTTACAATCTGGTTTAGTATTTAATTATGCATTAATGATATTAGTTGGAACAGCTATCGCACTTAAGTACCTAGTCGTAAATTAGAAACAGAATAAAGAAAAGTTCTTCTCTAAATCCTAATAACCTCCGAATAGGAGAAACTAGCCAGAGTAGTGGCTAGTAATTATATAATATGATATTAGCTTTTATAGTAGGCTCTATATTAATAAGTATAGTAATAATAGCATTAACTCCAAGGGAAAATAGTATGAAACTACGCCAGCGAGCGTTAGAGTGGTCTCTGATTACATTTGCTCTCTCTATTTTATTATTAGTTAACTTTCATCAAGAGGCTCAATTTCAACAGATAATAGAATTTAATTGGATAAGTACAATGGGTTGGTTTGAAGGTTCTCCAATATTGTTTGCTATTGACGGGATCTCTATATTTTTCATTGTACTAAGTACTTTATTAACCCCAATTTGTATTTTAGTAAGTTGGAATAGTATTAAATTTCTTGTTAAGGAGTTTATTATATGCCTTTTAGGTATGGAGTTATTATTAATAGGAGTATTCTCAACATTAGATCTGTTAATATTTTATGTGTTATTTGAAAGTATATTAATACCTATGTTCTTAATAATAGGAGTGTGGGGAGCTCGGGCAGAAAAAATAAAAGCTGCTTATTATTTTTTCTTTTATACTTTAGTTGGTTCAATATTAATGTTACTTAGTATAGCAGTTATTTACAGAATAACAGGTACAACTGACTATTTATCTTTAACTAATATTCAGATTGATAGTAACATTCAAATTTGGCTGTTTATGGGTTTCTTTCTTAGTTTAGCAGTCAAGGTACCAATGATGCCCTTTCATATATGGTTGCCTCTTGCACATGTTGAGGCTCCTTTAGCTGGTTCAGTGATTCTAGCTGGGATATTATTAAAATTAGGGGGCTATGGATTCATTCGATTCGCTTGGCCCCTTTTCCCCGAAGCAACAGAGTATTTAGCACCAATCATACTAACGTTATCACTAATAGCAGTAATATATGGAAGTTTAACTACTTGCAGACAGGTAGATGCGAAACGTCTGATAGCCTACTCCTCGGTAGCTCATATGGGAATAGTAACAATAGGTTTATTTACTCATACAATGGAGGGTTTAATAGCCTCTATATTCTTAATGATAGCTCATGGAGTGGTTAGTCCCGCTTTATTTATAGCAGTAACACTGCTCTATGAGAGACATCATACAAGATTAATTAGATATTATAGGGGAGTAGTTATGACTATGCCCCTATTTTCTATTATATTTATGGTGTTTACTTTAGCTAATATTGCTATTCCTCTTAGTTGTAACTTTGTTGGAGAATTTTTATCTTTAGTAGCTGCTTTTTCTACTAGTACATCATTAGGTATTCTCACCTCAACTAGTATGGTTATAGCTGCTGCTTATTCATTATATTTATATAATAGAATTTGTTTTGGGCAACTTTCTCCATATTTGATATTTTCGAGAGATATTAATAGACGAGAGTTTAATGGGCAATTACCGCTAATAGTAGCTATTCTATTATTAGGGGTAGTTCCATATCCCCTAATTGAATTAATTCGTGTGTGTGTATGTGTTTATCTAGATTTAATAATTGTGGTAGGGGCAGGAGTTGAACCTGCATAATCAGATTATGAGTCTGAGAACTTACCGTTAGTTGACCCTACAAGTTTAGCTAAGCTAGGTCCGGGCTAAGAGCCCCACCAGTAAATACATACATATAAAAACAACCAAACCACATCTACAAAATGCCAATACCAGCTAGCAGCCTCAAAACCAAAATGATGATGACGAGTGTAATGATAGCTTATTAGTCTAGCTAAACATACACTCAAAAATATAGTTCCAATTATAACATGAAAACCATGAAAACCTGTGGCCATAAAAAAGGTTGAACCATATACGGAGTCTGAGATTGTAAAAGGCGCTTCGTAGTACTCCATAGCTTGAAGAGCTGTGAACTGAATCCCAAGTATTACGGTACAAGTAAGTGATTGTATGGCTTCTAATCTTTGTCCGCTAACTATAGCATGATGTGCCCATGTAACTGTTGCTCCTGAACTAAGTAATATAGCTGTATTTAATAGGGGCACAGAAAACGGGTCTAACACCTCTATACCAACAGGGGGCCAAACAGCTCCCAATTCTATAGTGGGAGATAAGCTACTATGAAAGAAGGCCCAAAAGAACGCAAAAAAGAAGGCAACTTCAGAAGTAATAAAAAGGATCATTCCATATCTTAATCCTCTTTTTACTACTTGAGTGTGATGTCCTTGAAACGTAGCTTCTCTAATAATATCTCTCCACCAAACAAACATTGTTAATATTATTGTAATTACGCCTAAATACATTGTCCATGTATAACTATAATGAAAATATAATACTAAACCTACTGTAAGCAATAGTGCTCCAATTGAAGCTATATAAGGCCATGGACTAGGATCCACTAAATGATAAGGGTGATAAGCCTTACTCATGGCGAGGAGCTCTCGCCCAAAAAAGCATACGCTTGCATATTACTAATGATATATAATCAACTACACATATAATTTATGCAATGTGCTTAATTCTTGGTGTGATATAACAAGCTATTCTCCACCCAGCCTAATATAGGCACCAGAGCGAAATAACCGAAGTATAATAAAGAAGCTATTTGACCCGCCATCACGTAAGGCTCTTCAACTGGGTTAGCCCCTAACCAAGTTAATAACATAAAATCAGCTACTAAAAACCAAAATGCTATTTTACTTAAGGGCTTAAATGTTAAAGCTCTTAATTTACTAGTATGGATAAAGGGTAATAAAAGTAGTACCAAGATACTTAATATCATAGCTAAGACCCCCATAAGCTTGTTGGGTATAGAGCGGAGTATAGCATATGCAAATAAGAAGTACCATTCTGGTTGTATATGAACAGGAGTGACTAAAGGATTAGCTTGAATGAAATTTTCAGGATCACCTAATACATTAGGCATAAAATAACAAAGTATAACTAAAATAGTGCTAAGAACAAATATACCAAACAAGTCCTTATAAGTATAATAAGCATGAAAGGTAACTTTGTCTATATTAGAATTAATTCCCAAAGGATTATTTGACCCAGTTGTATGTAAACTAATAATATGTAATACGCCTAATCCAGCTATAAGAAAAGGAAATAGATAATGTAAAGAAAAGAAGCGATTAAGAGTCGCGTTAGATACACTAAATCCTCCCCAAATCCATTGAACAACTTCTGTTCCTATATAGGGTATAGCAGAACAGAAGTTAGTAATAACTGTGGCCCCCCAAAAAGACATTTGTCCCCAAGGTAATACATATCCCAAGAAGGCTGTTAACATCATCACTAAGTAAATTATAACTCCGATATTCCAAACATCCATTTTCATGTAGCTCCCATAATAAAGTCCTCTACCCATATGTATATATACACAGAGAAAAAATAATGAAGCTCCATTAGCATGGATATACTTTAACATAAAACCATAATTAACGTCTCTTAAAATATGAGAAATTGAATCAAAAGCTAAATCAACATTAGGGCAATAATGCATAGCTAAAAATATTCCGGTAATCATTTGAATAGCTAAACAAAACCCTAACAAAGAACCAAAATTCCAATAATAACTAATATTAGAAGGGGCTGGTAAATCAACTAGTACCCCATTCACAATAGAGAGTATTGGGTGTTGAGTTCTTATTCGTAATATTCTGTTTGGTGATTCCATATGCATGCGCTCAGGAAGCTTGTGCACATCAATCCCCTTATATGGGGATATATCTCTATACTAGCAAGGCACTGCATTTGAACTTATTAATATACCAGAGACTAAAACAATTAAACCAAGACTGAAAGGTAAGTAAGATTTCCATAATAGATACATAAGCTGATCATATCTCATTCTAGGGAAAGAAGCTCGCACCCATACAAATGCAAATACTACTGCAGTAGTTTTAAGAGCTAAGCAACCCATTCCTAGAATTCCTGTGAAAGGTGCCCAACCACCTAAAAACAATAAACTTATCAAACAGCTCATTAGAATAATATGGCCGTATTCAGCTAAAAAGAATAAAGCAAACGACATACTAGAATATTCTACATTATATCCAGATACTAATTCTGATTCTCCCTCAGTAAGATCAAAAGGAGCCCGATTAGTTTCAGCTAATGCCGAAGCAAAAAACATTAAAGCAGCTGGAAATAAAGGTATTATATACCAAATTTCGGTTTGAGCTAAAACAATTTGAGTAATATTAAGAGAACCTGCACATAATATTACTGATATTAGAATAAGCCCTATACACACCTCATAGCTAATCATTTGAGCTGCGGCTCTAATAGCCCCTAAGAATGCATATTTAGAATTACTCCCCCAACCAGACATTAAAATAGCATACACCCCCATAGAGCTGATAGCAAAGATATATAAGATTCCAATATTAATATCAGCTAGCACAATTCCGGGGCTAAAAGGTATAACCCCCCAAGCTAAAAAAGCTAAAGTAAGCGATAGAATCGGGGCTAAAATATAAACCGACAGATTAGCATGATTGGGAATAGTCATCTCTTTAGTGAATAATTTTAATCCATCAGCTAAAGGCTGTAATAGTCCGTAAACACCAACTACATTAGGTCCTTTTCGTGCTTGCATATACCCTAACACCTTTCTTTCTGCTAAAGTTAAATAAGCTATAGCTACTAATAGAGGTATTATTATTGCAAGCGTTTTAAAGATAATTGAAATAATAGAACTTATCATCCTAGTTACGGAGGGTGACCAAGTACGTATTGAACGCGCATAACTTGGCCCAAGAACAAGTTCCCTTACCCTTACTATGTTACGACTTACCCATTCTCGAAAAGGAGGGATAACCCCGCTACGGGGCGTCTCGTATCCTTAACTTGAAGGGGACGACGGGCGATTTGTGCTAACACTGGGTTAGAATTCACCGGAACGCTCTACTTTCCGATTACTATCAAATCCTACTTAAGATTTCCGTTTCAGAAAATCTCCGCCTCCTAATTTATTGTGTATACTGTCTAGGAGAATGTAGCGCATATATCCCTTTCCATAAAGACCATGACACCTGACTTAATCCATAATAAGGTTGAGGATAACATTTATTGTTATCCTGACGACGGCCATGCAATGCCTGAGTGGCTTCTACCTATAAAGGTAGTCCACTTTCAAGGAAAGGTAAGGTGACACGCGGATCATCGTATTAAATTACACGCTCCTCTGATTCAAACAGTGAACAGCCAAGCCTTTTGAGTTTCAATCTTGCGATCATAGTATTCAGGCATACAATAAGGTTATTTGCTAATAGCTATTGTATAAGTTTAAGGCGAGGACTACCAGGGTATCTAATCCTGTTTGCTATCCAAGCTTTCGTATTTCATGAAGATATATCATGAACGAAGTAAGGAGTCTTCACCTTCGGACTTCCACTCTTGCTTCAAACATTTTACCGCTACCAAGAGGTTTGCCTTACTTTATTCTCATGCTTCACTACATACTTTAACGCCTAATGCGAAATAAAAACTAGGCCTCTAAGTTTAACCGCGTCTGCTGGCACTTAGTTAGACAGACCTTAATGTGAAACCCTGTGTCAAGCGTTTACCCATTGCACAAGATTCTCTACTGCTGCCAAAATGTCTTCCCCTTGTTTCAGTGAAAGTGTGGCTATACTACGCATCTTCGACCAGGTGGGCCACTATCCCACCTATTCTAATACGTCAACCGAGATATTCTCCGTTTTATCCTCACCAGTAGGGCCCTATTCAGGGCCTTGCATGTATTAGAAGAACACATTGCCTTATAGACTCCCCAAGGTCAAAGGAGTAGTGTGGAAATATTTAAATCATCCCCATGACTCAATTTACGCTGATAAACAAATGGTAATTCATTATAAGTATGAAAAGCAGGCGGAGAAGATAAAGACCACTCTAATGAGTTAGGCGAAGTTGACCAACCTTTAAATGGTCTTTCAGCGGCTAATGCCTCATAAGACAAGTAAATGAACCATATAATTCCCACTAGAGCTATTACAGCTCCGCAAGAACTAACTAAGTTCCAATCTTGATAAGCATCAGGGAAATCCGAGTATCTTCTAGGTAATCCAGCTAAACCCAAGAAATGTTGGGGGAAGAAAGTTAAATTAACTCCGATAAACATAACCCAGAAATGGATCTTACCGTATAATTCATTATAACTATAGCCCGTAATTTTTCCGAACCAATAGTAGTATCCCCCAAATATAGCAAATACAGCCCCCATAGATAATACATAGTGGAAGTGAGCTACCACATAATAAGTATCGTGTAATGCTATATCTAATGAACTATTAGCTAATACAACTCCAGTTAAACCACCAATAGTAAATAGAAATACAAACCCAATAGCCCACAACATAGGTGTATCAAGCCGTAAGTTTCCCCCATATATAGTAGCTAACCAGCTAAATATTTTAATTCCAGTAGGAACAGCGATTATCATAGTGGCAGCGGTAAAGTAGGCACGAGTATCAACATCCATTCCAACGGTGAACATATGGTGGGCCCAAACAATAAATCCTAATACTCCAATAGAAATCATAGCGTAGACCATACCTAAATAACCAAAAATATGTTGTTTAGCAGAAAATGTAGGTATGATTTGAGATACCATACCAAATCCTGGTAAAATTAATATATATACTTCAGGGTGTCCAAAAAACCAAAATAAGTGCTGGAATAAAATAGGATCTCCTCCTCCCGCAGGGTCAAAGAATGTTGTATTAAAATTTCTATCTGTCAACAACATTGTAATTCCACCAGCTAATACTGGTAAAGATAATAACAACAATATTGTAGTAATTAATACAGACCATACGAATAGAGGTAATCTATGCATACTCATTCCAGGAACTCTCATATTAATTATAGTAGTAATAAAGTTTATAGAACTTAAAATAGAGGATATACCAGCTAGATGAAGACTAAATATAGCCATATCTACTGCTCCCCCTGAATGGGCTTGAATACCTGATAGTGGGGGATAAATAGTCCAACCTGTACCTGCTCCTTGTTCTATAAACATAGAACCAACCAATAGTATTAGAGAAGGTGGCAGTAACCAGAAACTAATATTGTTTAATCTAGGAAAGGCCATATCGGGTGCACCAATCATTATTGGCACAAACCAATTTCCGAATCCTCCAATCATTATTGGCATTACCATGAAGAAAATCATTAATAAAGCATGTGATGTTACAATAACATTATATAAATGATCATCTCCTAACATACTACCTGGAGCTGATAGCTCTAACCGTATTAACATACTTGAAGCTGTCCCTGCCATCCCAGAAAAAGCACCAAATAGTAAATATAAAGTACCTATATCCTTATGATTAGTGGAAAATAGCCAACGTGTAATATATTTGCTCATGCTTACTCTAGATTAAAAGTAATTTAAGTAAATGAGAACACTCTTGGTGTTGTATATAAATTGGGAAAGCTTTTGGGTGAGTCAGCAAAGTAACATAGCTAGAGAAGAATGAAAACTCCAATGAATGCATTATTAGGGGCTTCGCTCCTACGTGACGCGGCTGAGCCATTTCAACTAAGCTTCCAAGATGCTGCTAGTCCTGTTATGGAAGAGATTTTATTTCTTCATAATCAAATTATGTTTATTTTAACTATTATTATAACAACTGTATTATGGTTAATTATAAGAGGATTAACAGGTCAAGCTTATCATCGTTATCTTATAGAAGGAGTTACAATAGAAATTGTCTGGACTATTATTCCAGCAATCATTTTAGTATTTATAGCATTTCCTTCTTTGAAACTACTTTATTTGATGGACGAGATAGTAGAACCCGGTGTAACAGTTAAAGCTATAGGTCATCAATGGTATTGGTCTTATGAATACTCAGATTATCAAACTGTCTCAGGTGAAGATAGTACCTTAGAATTTGATTCTTATATGATACCTACAAGTGATCTTCAACCCGGCGATCTTCGACTATTAGAGGTTGACAATAAAATGGTTGTTCCTGTTGATACTTATGTTAGAGTTTTAGTTACAGGCGCAGATGTACTCCACTCATTTGCTGTACCTTCATTAGCTATTAAAATGGATGCTGTACCTGGACGTCTTAATCAAACCGGATTTTTAGCTAAAAGACCGGGATTATTTTATGGTCAATGTTCAGAGTTATGTGGTGCTAATCACTCTTTTATGCCTATTGTTATAGAAGCTGTTAGCATGAATAAATATATCAGTTGGCTATCTTCATTATGTGATGATCTTTAAAAGATTTTCCAATCATCAAATATGCCTCACTTAGATATAACTGCTTATTTAACTCAATATAGCTGGACATTAATAATTTTATTAGCACTTTATAGTATTATGAGTTTATTTATTTTACCTAAAATTCAAAATAACTTACGTATAAGAAGTTTACTACAGGAAGAAGGGACAGCCCCTAGTAAGGGATTCGGAGTTAATAGAGCATATGTAATATTACAAGATATACTCCGTAAATAAGCCCATTTCCTACATATATTTAATATGGCAGCTTCTTTCTTTGATCAGTTTAATATAGTTAGGATAATTGGGGGTATAATTACTAATTCTTCTATTGTAATGCTTATTCTATTGAGTGTAGTAATATTAATAGGAAGTTGTTCATATAAATTAATACCCACAAGATTGCAGGCTATACAAGAAATTGTTTATTCTCACTTTTTAGGGTTAGTAAAAGATTCCACAGCTAATAAGGGAACTCAACATTTCATTTTTATAGTAACCCTATTTACATTTATTGCTGGGTTAAATATATTGGGTTTATTCCCCTATGTATTTGCCCCAACTTCTCATATTATTGTTACTTTCGGGTTAAGTTTATCTATTTTAGTAGGAGTGACAATATTGGGTGTAACACAACACCGTTGGAATTTTGCTTCGATGATGATGCCTAGTGGGTCTCCTATGTTTTTAGCTCCACTATTAGTTGGGATTGAAACAATTAGCTATGCTTCCCAGGCAATTTCTTTAGGTGTTCGATTAGCTGCTAATTTATCTGCTGGGCACCTTTTATTTGCTATATTAGCAAGTTTTGGATTCACAATGATTAGTAATGATATGTTAGTTTTAAGCTTAGCCCCAATATTAGTGATGGTTTTCATAACTTTACTAGAAATTGCTGTGGCTTCGATTCAAGCATATGTATTTTGTCTATTAACTGTTATTTACATCAATAATTCTTTAAACCTACATTAACACATGTAAGTTATATTCTTTTAAATATTAGTAATAACACAATATGTATAGGCGAGTAAGTGATACTAATGGCACATATAGTGTTATGTTAGTTAGTCCTATGATTAAGAATAGGCGGGCGATGACAATTAGTAGCCCCTATAGAGATCGATATGGCTGCAGGGAAATATATTAAATAATATGAATAGTTTATTTATAGTATTCTCATTAGGAATAGTTGGAGCTAGTCTTATGGTTATATCTACGTCGAATCCTGTTTATTCAGTATTCTGGTTAGTTATTGCTTTTGTTAATGCTGCTGTTATGTTTATATCGTTGGGATTAGACTATATAGGCTTAATATTTATAATTGTGTATGTGGGGGCTATTGCTATTTTATTCTTGTTCGTCATTATGTTAATTCAACAGCCTAATAAAGTAGACTCTCAAGATTACTCACATTTTTTACCTGTGGGATTATCTGTTATATTCCTATTTTATAGTTCACTAACCAATATCCCTAAATATGTCAGCAATCCTGTTATAGGATCAAGAACTAACATTGGGGCAATTGGAAGTCATCTTTATACTACTTATTATGAATTAGTAATAATTGCTAGTTTGGTGCTACTAGTCGCTATGATAGGGGCTATATTATTAGCTAAACAGCCAAATTCACCTTTTTTATATAATTCCCACGAGGAATCATCTCGTAGTAGGCAAGATCTTTTCCTACAAATCAGCAGAAGCACCTTCAGGTGCTGTCTGGTCAAGTGCTAATGCACGTCTCCGCTTAGGAATATGGAGAGGAACATGGAATTCAAAGGAATACTAATACTATTTATCATTAGTGGGACATTATCAATTGTAGTTTTAGGGGCATCTTATCTATTAGGATATAAACAACCCGACATGGAAAAAGTGTCAGTTTATGAATGTGGATTTGACCCTTTTGATAATCCGGGAAATCCCTTCTCCGTTAGATTTTTCTTAATTGGTATCTTGTTCTTAATATTTGATCTAGAGATATCTTTTTTATTTCCTTGGGCTGTTACATATATGGGTTTACCTTTATTTGGATATTGGGTTGTTATGTTATTTTTATTTATCTTAACTTTAGGGTTAATTTATGAATGGATAGAAGGAGGTTTAGAGTGGGAAAACTAGCTTCTAATTAGTATTGGCGCATGAATTATTTAGTGTTATCAATTATCATCTTATTAATCGGAATATTAGGTATTATTCTTAATAGAAGTAATTTAATTATTATGTTAATGTGTGTAGAACTAGTTTTACTGGCTTCTACTATTTTACTTCTATTTGAATCTCGTGTGCTCTATACGCTTTTTGGTCAAATTTTTGCGATTGTAATTTTAACTGTTGCAGCTGCAGAATCTGCCATTGGTTTAGCTATTATGGTTAACTATTATCGTTTACGTGGTACAATTGCTGTTCGAGCCTTAAATTTATTGAGAGGTTAACCCTAAATTAAAATGAATCAGATACCTATGCAATATTTTAACTTAGCAGAGGAGAATTATTCTAAGTATGGATTATCAGTCATCCAGCTTATTCAAATTGGTAAGTTCTATGAACTTTGGCATGAGCCTGACACCCCTAGTAGGCAACAAGCATACTCTCAAGCCGAGTTATTAATTGAGTCCTCCATGCGGAGTAAGCCTTTAGAGGTGATGCCTTCTATTGAACAAGTTGCCTCTTTACTTGATATGAAAATCATTAGAAGATCTTTACTTCAAATGGGGTTTCCAACTTATTCCCTTACTACTCATTTAAGTACTTTATTGAATAAGGGTTGGACTGTTATAGTTATTGATGAATTAGTTACTGGTAAATCGGGGCCAAAACAACGTGCAGTATCTCAGGTTTATTCTCCTAGTTGTAACTTAGAGGATTGTTCGGAATTACCATATGTATTATCAATCTATTTTTCTCAGGACGACTTATTGGGTATTACTTTATTTTCAGCCATGAATGGTCATAGTATAATGTTTCCTGTCTCTTGGATGGACAGAGATAAAGTAGTTCGGTTATTAATTAATTATCGTATTAGAGAAATAGTAATTTGGGCAAATTCAGATGGTGATTCAGAAATTTTAATTAATAAATTATATAATTTATTAATTGGTTGGAATTTATTTCCCTCTGAACCCAATGTTAAAATTGAAGTTATGGGAGAAGCGCCAATCAATTTCCCATGTTATTTTTCTTTTAGGTACGAAAATGATAATAAGGAGTGGCTTTTGTTACATATATTTTTGGGTATTAACGCAGAGTGGTTTAACAAAAATTATCAAGAATATACTCTTAGTAAGATATTTCAAAGTACTTGGACAGAAGATGTTAATCAGGTAAATATAATTAGCCTTTTAGGAGCATTACAATTTATTAAAGATCGAAATCCCAATCTTATTAAGAACTTACAACTTCCCGAGTGTTACAATTCTGTTATTAGTCCTTTAAACTTAATATTGTGTAATCAAGCAGAATATCAATTAGATTTATTGCCTAAGGGGAAAAAACTAGGTGGTCTACTTAGTTTAGTTGATTATTGTTCTACTGCAATGGGTAAAAGACTACTAAAATTCAGACTTCTTAATCCTATTACAGATTATTCTGAATTAAATTTTCGTTATGAAGATATTGCTACATTTAAACAATTAATTAGCGAGAAAATCTTTGACAATTCCGAGTTAAAACACATTAAAGATTTATCTTCTTTACACCGTCAATGGGCAATATCTGCTTCAAGTGATATTATCTTACCACCTAAAAAGCTTAGTCAAATTTATCATTCTTATTTATTTGCTAATCAATTAATAAACAAATTAATAAATAATATTCAATTACCCCCCTCAATTAAGCCCCAATTAGAATCGTTAATCAAAGCAATAGGTCTAATTTTCCAGGTAGATAATCTTCTAGGCGATTTTAAAGATGTATTACAACCATCTGATAATCTAACCAAGCTTCTTTCACAACAACAAACTTTAAGGGCCCAACTCACAAAGTGGGCCGAGCAGACTTCAAACATTGTGTTTCAAGATACAATTTCTATTAAAGTTGATTATTTTAATAAAGAGGGTTATGCTTTCTCTATTTTATCTAAAAATCTAACTAAGTTAGAACATTACATGACTAGTGCCTCTATATCTGATAATTCAATTATTGTGTTGGGTAAAAGAAGAAACTACCTTATAGTTACTAGCCCCACCATTCAGAAAGTGTCAATCGAATTAAATTTATTAGAAGAGCAGATTAATGTTTATGTAAAACAGACTTATAAACGAGAACTTAAAAGATTATATTTTAGTCATTTTGAGTTATTTTCGCCTTTAGAAAATATGATTTCTAGAATAGATATTGCATTAAGCGGAGCTATCGCGGCTATTAAATTTAATTACACTAAACCTTTTTTGACACCAACAAAATCCCAACAATCCAAGGGTCTAATTGAAGCAATTAATTTACGACATCCATTAGTAGAACAGTTAAACACTCAAGAAGAATGTGTGGCTCATAATATAAGTCTAGAAGATAAAGGAATGTTAATATTCTCAGTAAATGGTGCAGGTAAATCCACTTTACTTAAAGCAATTGGAGTCAACGTAATATTAGCTCAAGCAGGAATGTATGTAGCTGCAGATTCATTTAGGTTAAGACCTTATCATTATTTAATTACTCGTATTTTAGGGGGAGATGATCTTCATAAAGGCCGAGGTACTTTTGAGGTCGAAATGAGAGATCTTTCAACTATATTAAAGCTAGCTAATTATAACAGTTTAATTTTAGGTGATGAAATTTGTCATGGAACAGAAGTTAGTTCAGGAACAGCGATATTAGCTGCAACAATTGAAAGATTAACAACTGCACAAACTAGTTTTGCTCTTTCTACTCATTTACACCAAGTTTATTCTTTAATTGATTCACCAGTTCGGTTCTATCATTTATCTGTTATTCAACACGAAGATTTGGGCCTAATTTATGAACGTAAATTAAAACTTGGCCCAGGACCTTCCCAATATGGCATTGAAGTTATGGGCCACATAATTAATGACAAAAAATTTTATAATAGTGCTTTAAAATATCGTAAACTTATTAACTGGAAACCACCATCTCGAAGTGAAGCAAGCTCTTTAGCAGTATTCCGCCCTTCTAAATATAATACTCAAGTTTTTATTGATTCATGTGAAATATGCGGAGCTCCAGCGGAAGCTATCCACCACATTCAACCTAAGAAATTAGGTAGTAGAAGATTAAATCGAAGGTCAAACTTAGTGCCAGTTTGCTCAAGCTGTCATTTAGATATACATAGAAATAAAATTTCTATTTTAGGTTGGAAGAAAACCCCAGGACATAAGAAATTATATTGGGTTTATCTTAATGAGTCTTAG